CTAGGAATAATTTTTTTCGCTATCTTTTTTCGAGACCCGCCTAAAGTTCCAACTAAAAAGGTGAAATGATTTGTCATTATCTCAATTGAAGTACGGATCCTCCCAATATTTGGAGGATCCGTACTTCAACTAGTCCCCGTGTTCCTCGAATGGATCTCTTAGTTGTTGAGAGGGTTGCCCAAAAGCAGTATATAAGGCGTACCCAGTAAAACTTACAAGTAAACCAGATAAAAAGATGGCAACTAGGGTTGCTGTTTCCATGATTATATAGTTTTAAGACATTATAAAGTTTTAAGACCACAATGGATCTATGATAAGATCATTTATTTACAACGGAATGGTATACAAAGTCAACAGATCTTACTGAATATAAAATATTATGGCTACACAAACCGTTGAGGGTAGTTCTAGATCTGGCCGCCCAAAACGAACTAATGCGGGGAGTTTATTGAAACCATTGAATTCAGAATATGGTAAAGTAGCTCCTGGGTGGGGAACTACTCCTTTGATGGGTCTCGCAATGGCTCTATTCGCGATATTCCTATCTATTATTTTGGAGATTTATAATTCTTCCATTTTACTGGATGGAATTTCAATGAATTAGATTCACAAGAACCATTAACTGGCTTTTTCAATACAAAGTGAAGCGTTTAGGTTTCTGATTTTTATCCCATTCTATTTTGGTAGTTTGACCGTGGAATTTCTTTGTTTCTGTATTTCCGGAATATGAGTGTGTGACTTGGTATAAATGATCCTATGGATAGTACAGAGAATGGGTCTGTCATCTTGATAGAGATGGTTTTACTTCGTCGGATATTCATTCTAGTATCTGGAGCACGGAATATATGAAATAGATTACTATTAGAACTATGATTCATACTTAATAGTCAGACCTCGTGTCCGGACTTCAAAAATTTTTTTCAAAGAGTTAGAAGTTATAAATAGAAATATTTTTATTCTTTCAAACTTTCGTTTATGCTTATTTTGATCAAAGGACAAAACAAAGGTTTCTTTGGTTTGGATTTTTAGTCATTATATCTATTCATTGAATAAGTGATGATCCAATGGTTCTTACTCAGGGAATTTTGGGACTTAGACTTAGTTTGAAAGGGTTTTATTGAATCATCGTGGTTTTAGTATGAATCTGAGGTTTTAATCAATTCATAGGGTCTTAACAAGAGAATTCCTATCAATAATAAAGAAAACAGCAGTAAAGCCGCATTACACATAAATAACACCAAAGAAAATAGGTAAATAGAAGATTCAAGAGGCCTATAACGATCAATATATAGACGAATGAGCCGACTTGATTTTTTGGCATTATAACCACAAAGAAGAGCTTTCGGATTTTTATTCTTTAGTATCTTCAAAAAAAAATTGAATCATAAATCATAGAATTAATAAATTTCAAACTTTATATTACACACATCCGTTAGAACTAGTATTTGGGTGTTTCTGTTTGAGCCGTACGAGATGAAATTTTCATATACGGTTCTCCGGGGGGGTCCCCTTGATTTACCTATCTCAATAAAATCTATGATTGGTTCGAAGAACGTCTTGAGATTCAGGCAATTGCCGATGATATAACTAGTAAATATGTTCCTCCTCACGTCAACATATTTTATTGTCTAGGGGGAATTACGCTTACTTGTTTTTTAGTACAAGTAGCTACCGGGTTTGCTATGACTTTTTATTATCGTCCGACCGTTACGGAGGCCTTTGCTTCTGTTCAATATATAATGACTGAAGCTAATTTTGGTTGGTTAATCCGATCAGTTCATCGATGGTCGGCAAGTATGATGGTCCTAATGATGATCCTGCACGTATTTCGCGTGTATCTCACCGGCGGCTTTAAAAAACCTCGTGAATTGACTTGGGTTACAGGTGTGGTTTTGGGTGTATTGACCGCATCTTTTGGTGTAACTGGTTATTCCTTACCTCGGGACCAAATTGGTTATTGGGCAGTAAAAATTGTAACAGGCGTACCAGACGCTATTCCTGTAATAGGCTCGCCTCTGGTAGAGTTATTACGCGGAAGTGCTAGTGTAGGACAATCCACTTTGACTCGTTTTTATAGTTTACACACTTTTGTATTACCTCTTCTTACCGCCGTATTTATGTTAATGCACTTCCCAATGATACGTAAGCAAGGTATTTCTGGTCCTTTATAAAGAATATATACCATCTTGTAATCAATCATCTATCACTTGGGGTAGGAACACTAGTATTTCATTGCTACAAATATGGATTATTGAAAAAAAAAAAATAAGACATGTATTGGGATATTTCTCTTCAACTCTACAAAAATTTATTATTTTTTTGACACTCATAGTTGAAGTGAATTTTCCGAAGATAAAATGGATTATGGGAGTGTGTGACTTGAACTATTGATCGGGCCTTGCAGATATATGTCCTTATCTATCTGCCGCATTTGAATTCACAACAAAAAAATGTGTCTTTGTTCCAACCACCGCGTAAGCCCCATACAGAAGATAGGCCG